AGTATATGATGAAACAGGAATCGCACAAGGGTAGATTGATAGAAACCTCTGGTAAAATCCGTAACCGAGCAAAGAAAGTACATTACATAGTCCGTTTTAGGGATTGGCGACTTATCCATTCAGTGACTTTGTCACTGGACGTTCTCAAAATGGGTACTATCGGGTAGGGTGAATTAGAGAATAGACAGACGTCTGTTGGCATTCCAGCCTTCCTTCTTCAGGGCCTATCCGAAATACCTCTTGGTCGTGAATATCTGAATAAGACGAACCCGCCTCCGTGGATATCTTTGCTTCGGAACAAAACAATTAGAATTAGGCTCAGTCAACTGGAATGTGTATTATCCATATGGGAGATCTTCCAATTGAGAAGATCCATCGACCTGAGACGAAGAGAAAGGTCTATCTATTTTCTTTAGTTATTCAATTCAACCAATGATTCGTTATTGGAGCAGATAGCAACAACCATTTCAGCGGACATGCGTATTTTCCGATGGATTTACATGGTTTCGTTAGTCGAAATTGTTTGATGTAGCGAGTAATAGGCTCTTTCGCCACTCAAGAATTATTGTTTAGGCAGTTCATATCATCCACACATAGTGATCTAAGATTGAAATTCTTCCATGTTTCGGCAGTAGCATATTCTTCCATCTTTTTGGCCTTAGCTCCATGGAACAATATGCTACTGCTGAATCCCCTTTTCATGGGCACATATCTTTACGGCTAAGGAATGGGGAATCTTTCTCCTGTTACATGAATCAAATGTTTCATTTCATCCGGGAAAAGCCATTTCTTTCTCAACAATGTCTTTGTTATTTGATCCAATAGCGGTCCGTTAGATAGGAAAAAAGTGGATAAATACTGATAACTCTCGGATAGAGTCTTAGAACGGAAAGATACATTACTATTGGTTCTAAACCATCTCTGACGACGAATCAAAAATTCGAAGTGCTTTTCTTGCAGCTTCTTGATGAACCAGCCTTTAGACATAGATGTAAGAGTCTTTTCGTCGGTTTCGGAAACCCTAACCAGCCCCTTTAACATGTCTTCATCTGCAAAGGATTCTCGACGTGAAAACACAGGCTGATCTTTGAATAGGGAAAAGAATGGATCCGCAGGGTCCCAAATGAATTGGCTTGTTCCAAAAAAGCCTTGTCCTTTGTAAGATCTATCTCGTGTCTGGTACTGCATGCTTCCACTCTGCAAGAACTCCGAATCATTCTCTTGAAGCTCATCATCCTCTTCTTGATCTTGAAGCTCATCATCCTCTTCTTGAAGCTCATCATCCTCTTCTTGATCTTGAAGCTCATCATCCTCTTCTTGAAGCTCATCATCCTCTTCTTGATCTTGAAGCTCATCATCCTCTTCTTGAAGCTCATCATCCTCTTCTTGATCTTGAAGCTCATCATCCTCTTCTTGAAGCTCATCATCCTCTTCTTGAAGCTCATCATCCTCTTGATGATAGCCCCGAAATGACCCGGGAAATCCCAATTCACTTTCGATACAATCATCAAATAGATAGGGGTTCCATATTCTAGGAGCCCAAACTATGTGATTGAATAAATCCTCCTTTTCCGGATCGAGGGCCCCTTCCCCTTCTTCAAACTCCGATTCGTATTTTTCATATCGAAATCTCCTTTGAAGAATATAGAACTGATTCGACCGAAGAAGTAATGGCACTCGATTATTATCAAACTGACTGCAATCTTTTTCTGTCCGTGAGGATCCCGGAGCGCCTTCTACTTCTAATAGTAATAATAGTAAGATGTTATGAACTAGATCAGAATCATTCTCAACCAATCCATAAGAAGTGATCCAATTTTTTTCATCGGGTCTGGATGAAGACCAAAGATCTTGAGCGACCGATCCGGCAGAACAACTCAAAAGATAAAGAAGTATCGTTAATTTCTTCATGATCGTTCCAAGTTTGAAGTACCATTCGTACAAATCTCCCTTACATGATCTCTTCTTCATATAGATAGATATAGGATCTATGGGGCAATTACTTAGAAGTATATTTTGTACAACAGCCCTTCCTATCTGATAGAAAAGGATCCCATGATCCTGAACCGATCTTACGTGGTCTCGAAAATCCCAAGTTTGTCTATGAATAGCGAATCTAATTGTATTAGTTTCGATAATGGATTTCTTCTGTGTAATACTAATTGAGAGGACCTCATTGATAAGTGCTACAAGATCTGGTGCATTGGAACCCATGGCTATGGACCCGAATCCGTTAGTATGGTTAGTATGGAACATCTTCTTTTCCACGTGAAATCCCCTAGTATATGAAAGAATGAAAAAGTGCTTTCGCTGTTGTGGACGAAGAAGCCTTCGTATCTTAATGCATGTATTTAATTTATTTGGAGCTATTAGAGCGGGATCCACTTTTTGGGGAATATGAGTCGAAGCAATAACAAGAATCCTTCCAGTGGAACATCTGTCACAATCCCTTGAAAGATAGTTCTCTAATAGACCTAGGGATAAGTAATTCGACTCATTCACATGCAGATCATGAATGTTTGGAATCCATATTATGCAAGGAGACATTGCTTTTGCTAATTCGAATTGAAGGGTGATATCAAATCGAAATCGGTCTATTTTCGGCGTCATATGCGTCATATACACAGTTAGCAGATCCATATCAAGGTCATCATCAATATTGATCTCGTTACTATCATCAATATAGATCTCATCAATATCGATATCGTCACTATCATCCATATCGATCTCATCAATAAGATGAAGATAACCTTTAAACTTGTCCTTGTTCGGAGATACCGTAATGAAAGGAACATAGGAGTTTGTCGCTAGGTATTTGACCAAACAGGATCGTCCAGTTCCTATAGAACCTATCACTAAAATACCTCTAGAAGGGGATAGGGCTAAGCGGAGCGAAAAGGGGTTTACATGAGGATTAGCCCCACACGCGGTTTGTGAATAAGTGATTTTATGATAATGAGCAAGGAATATCCGTCTTTCTGCTAAACAGGCTCTATTGAACTCATAATTCATTAGAGCCTTTTGATGAATGTCAACTAAGTATCGTAAGGAAATTGATCCCGGTTGTTCAATCATTTGATAACCAGAGTCATTCTTTGATAAATGATCACTATGAGTCAGACTCAATAGAATTGTATCAATCCTTTTTTCTGTCGTTAAGGTGGAGAACTGAACCAAGAAGTCTTTTTCTTCAAAATTACTGTGCGCGACCCAGAATTCTATTTTATCATCAATCCAATCACGGTTCACGTTTTTTCTTTTTCGTATCAATGAATAGATCCCTTTACTTGTACGACTTAGATGCCTCGTCTTTCTCGAAAAAAGGATTCGATTGGTGGGATTTGGTAGGATACTTACAAGATCGATTACAAGATCGATTACAAGATCGATGAGATTGATCTTCCAATATTTATTCTTAGAACGGACCCCATAAGCAGAACCCAATATTTCTTCCAGAGAATCTCCTAATTTTTGCAGAACAACTAGAAAGAGATTCTTTAACCAGAAAGGATTCAGTTCAGATGTAGGATACCTATCCAGAAGTTTTCGAACTTCCATCATGTATGATGGAATCATCAAAGATTTGATCTTTTTTAACTCTGTCTGTAACTCGCTAGAGGCTTGGGAAAAAAAGAAAAGATGTATAGGAACGAGATATCCAGCAACAAGAAGAAGTAAAAAGATTGAATAGAGGAACTCCCGAACATTTGTTGATCTAGGATGTGCCCATATCAATGGAACGGGTGACTCATTATTTTGATGAATCATTTCTCCGGGCACAAGAAGATTCTGTAAACATTGACTCGAAATATCCTTTATCAGAGTCCATTGTAGAAAAATATTATGAGAAATTAGCCGTGATATATCTGACATATGATGAAAAATGGATACAAATTTTTGACTTAGTATCGGCAATGGGTTTGAAAGAGTATCTAAAAGGGTGAAATTTAGATATTGGAACCCTGTCGAAGTAAGGAACCATGGCATATATGTTTGGAACAGATTCCATTTTGAGAGATTTGAAAAAGCACTATCTCGTTGAAAGGTTCTATGCATCTGCCCTTTCTCAACGCATTTCTTTAGACAAAGACCCCGTTTTTTCCTCTTTCCGGATGGGAAATCTTTCTCATAACTCTCAGAACCTGAAGTGTTAATAAAACCCATGCTTGAATTATCTGAAAGAGGCTGACAATAAGTTCTTTCCAAATTGACTAGTTGTTCCTCTATGAGAGGTGTTGCAGAAATGTCTGCGATCGAGTAAATAGCTCTACGAACGAATGGATCGGATCGAATTGGAAAATGGAAAGATTTGTACAATTTGTACAAGTTATACGTTTCATCACCACTTTGTGGGAAATCATTAGGTATGAAGATGCCAGATACCTGTGACTCGATTGGTGAAATAGCCTCTCTCTCCAAAAAAAGATATTTTTTTTTACCGACGCACAAAGAAAAGATTTTGTTGCGAATGGACAAGATATTGAGGAATTGTCCATATGTAAGATCATAATTATTGATACGGGTCTTTTCCACAGAAAAAGGGAATCCTTTGTTACAATAGAACCAGAAGTGATGTGGATCATTCAAGAATCGAAGTCGATTTGCTTTCGAAAAAGAAGATATCAATGAACTTCTATAAAATGGTTTCACGGGATTCAGCCAATTGTCTCGATCGTGGGATATCATTGAGAAAGGGGAATCCGTGTTATCAAAGGATTTCCTGCGATTCTTTCTAGTATGGAATGAGTCAATCATCCGCTTTGGTATCTTTTTGAACAAAAATGGTAATATTGTTCCTCCATTGATCAATAATTTCGGTCTTTGGGAAGTATCATGATCATCCAATAAGAAGGGTTTCAATTTCTTCAAATGAACGATTTGAACACCTATGGATTCTAACAACTGATTGCAGAGTTGATCATTCGGACCTTTCCATTCATAGATGTGGATCTCGGACCTATGAATGGGGACATTCCCGATACTCACAAAGAAAAAGGGAAGTGACTTGGACAAAAAGAAACGAAGTGACTTAGACAAAAAGAAACGAAGTGACTTAGACAAATCTTCTTTGTCGATAGCCTCGGACCAATCAATCGAATATTGATTAATACGTAATCGATCGAACACTACTTGCACTACTTGAAAAGGATTCTTCTGTTCAGAAACGAAATGTTCCAAATGTTCCTGGAAATTCTTGCTCGCATTGGACCATTTGTATCTATATGCATCAGGATCCCGATTCATGGATCTCTCAGTTCGAGAAATAAGGGGATCAAACCATTTCTTCTGACTCTTTTTCCAATTCGATAAATGTCGGTTGATCGTATATTTCATTATAGTTATATGATTCAGAGTATCATTTCCTATTTGATCCCTTTGAATTCCATATTCGAAGTTGCGATCGGATCTATTCATTAAAAAGAATCGATTCGATACATTTCTTATGTACCCATAGGTGCTATATTGGATTTGAATCAGATTTCGGATCAATCTATATTGATTGACTGCCTCCATTATAGCAAATACCGCTGTTTTTATTTTTAGTTTGGGATCTTCCAAATCATTCCCGCAGTAGATCCGGACCGATTTTTTTCTGATCCTTCGAGAAAAAGATTCATTCTCCTCAGAAAAAAGAGGAGGCAGAACCAATAAAGATTTCTTTTTCGATTCATCTCTGGAGTTGAATACCCCATTCAATAATTTTTTTTTATCTAACCCGTAGGAATCAATAAAAAAGAAAAATCCCCTATGATACACCAGATCCGGCTCGGTTATTGATAGAGTGAATAGATCCGCCATTTCTGGTGGGAATCTCTCTTCTGATTCCAAAAAATCGTGGCGTAACGCGTATCCCCCTTTGTTCCGGTCATGGAATAGATGAAAGAAATCAAAAAATGGATTTTTGTTCAAGAATGAAATCTTATTGGAACTGTCCATATCCGGGATGTGATATGGTTCCGAAGGATGAATTGAGACGGTATTTGTTAAATACGTAATTATCTTGAATATATCAACCATTTCTTTCTTTTCCGCTCGCCTGGAAGGGACAAAAGAAACATCTTGTTTTTTCTTCAACAATTTCTGATCTCTAGTGGACCTCTCAGCAGGATTCGAACCCAGATGAAGTTCTGACCATCTGTCAGAGAAAAAAGAACGAATTGATCTTGTAGTATTCCCAAGAAATTCTTCGATTTCTTCCGGAAGCGGATGATTATTCATCCGCTTCTCAGGTTCCGTGAATAGCCTGGAGGAAGATCCAAAAAGGCATTTCAGGAATCGATCTGATTCTATCTCTGTTCGTTCCGTTTGAAGAAAGGAAGGATCCCAAAGAATCGATCTCTCTTTTAGTTGCGGAATCTGTGTTTGATCGATCAATGTGTGATATTCTGAATCCTCATTTCTAACGGAATCGAAATGATCTCTGGATTGATCAGAAGAAGATCCTTTCCATTGGCTAGAAATGGAATCATATTGAATATTTGACAATACATTCCGTACCTTTCTAAAAAACCGATCCTTGTTTACCAACCACACATTGTCTAACCAAATCCAATTCTCTCTCGAGACGTTCCTCAAAAAATCCGATTCGTGCTGATTCTTCCCCCAACTAACGAAGAGATCTTGGCGGAATTGCCACATATGAAATTGAGCACAATTTTGCAAAGAAATACCCCACTTGTTTCTCGAGAATAGATGGGAAACATGCTCAATATCATTGGATTGCATAGTTGCCCCAGCTCCTTGTTGTTTGAAGAAACTATCCCCCTCCATTGGTCTTTTTTCACGAAAAGCAGACATGAGATAACAAATCAAGTCTTTCCCTAAGATTTCGAATAGCTGTCCCGAATTCAAGTTGATTATGTTTCGTTTCTTCCTCGGAGAAAGACGATCAAACAATTCCCAATCATGGTCCTTGCGGATCGGATTATCCGTATAGGATAAAAAAAGAAACTCCAGATATTTGCTATCTTTCTCTTTGAATGAGATCTCAATTCCAGCTACGGTTTCATTAGATATCTGACAACTAGAATCCCTCTTTTTTCCGATCCGGTTCCTCCACCACTGCGAACCCCGATTAGATTCAGGCATGATACACTGTTTCTTTATTGGGAGAACCCAAGTACTCTCTTGCGGATCCATGAAACAACTCTCAGAAATCTTTTTCCCTTTTGTAATATACAGGAGCGAAACAATCAATCTATTTCTATTGGAAGACCAAAAAGATTCTTCCAATGTATCATTTCTGGGTCCAATGGAATTCATAGGTATAGGAAGAAACTCCATCAAATAGAAATTCTTGAATTCGACCATCTTTCGATTGTTAATACGAGATATAAGGATCACTACGAAAAGCAGTACTGCACCTTTGATCATGGTGAAACATCGATTGCTTGTTGCACCCCGTGATGAAAGTAAGATACTCCAAATTCGTAGGTCAAATAGTTTCATAAAACGTTCTTGGTGGAACAAAATGTGAGCGAAAGATCCTACTGAAGCGAA